CTATTAGTCCAAAAGCTCCGTGGAGAGCAACAAAAGTCCATAGACCACCTAATTGACACCAACGGGTAAAATCTCCTTGGGCTTCAGGACCCCATAATAGCAACAAAGAATGTGCTAAACTATTAGCAGGGGTAGAAACAGCGGCAGTTAAGAAATTACAACCCTCCAAATAGGAACTGGCCAACCCGTGTGTATACCATGAAGTTACAAAGGTTGTACCTGTGAACCAGCCTCCTAAAGCAAAATAGGCACAAGGAAAGAGCAATAGACCGGACCAACCTACAAAAACGAAACGGTCTCTCCGTAACCAGTCATCCATAGTATCAAATAAATCTTTTTCATCTTTGGTAAATTTACCAAGAGCTATAGTCATAGCGATCCTCCTATTCCACTACTTCAACCATTTCCGAACACCCCAGAGTGTTCGGGGGACATACGAGGTTGGATCATTTATCTACGATTCCTCGCCCACTGTCCCTGCCAACGGGTTTCGAAGATCAAAAAACTTTACTTTTATTCGGCTATAAACCAACCTAGGTAAATCCACGAGTTCGATTCTATTTCTTAATAAGTATAGCAACTCTCAATTGTCTTATGACTTATCAAAAAGATCAATCAAATTTTCTAGGGATTTTCCTAATTTCTATGTATATCAAACTATTACAGTTCCATATATGTATTTCATTTTTGAGGTGCTTTTTATTATTGTCTTCTTTGTTATATTTCCTTTTCCTTCATAGGAATTCACTACTAGATAGTCTCTCTTTTCGAGGGTCTAACCAAAAAGGGGAAGTCCACTACTACAATCCCACCTCTATGGAATTTGAATATCAGAATAGCTGAGAGGGTAATGATTCAATGGGTCAGGTCCACTTACTTTTTATTGTGTTTGTGTTGATTTCTTCTCTTTACATTGCCTTTGGGTGGAATAAACAAAAAGCAGGAATAGTGGGTAATTTCTAAATTTATAATTGAGAAAAGTAAAATAGAATATCATAGAATATCTATGTCCCAGATTTAAAACCATTGCATCGTTTAAACTGACTAAAAGGCTAGAAGTATAATCTATATTCACATAGTCGTTTTCCCAATAAATGGGCGGACTTATATGATTAAAATGAAAATGAATCCATGTTCCACTTTATTCCTATAAACGCCTTATTCTAATAATAAGAATATTCATATTTCGCGGGATCTTGTTTTTATTCAACAATAGAGAACTTGTCCCAAAATCAAAACTCAGACTTTAGTTTTCTAGAAAAGCCCCTTATCGGATTTGAACCGACGACTTACGCCTTACCATGGCGTTACTCTACCGCTGAGTTAAAAGGGCTTTTTTCTGCTGAAAAGGGCCAATATGCGCGTAATGCATATCCCTATGTATATAATACATACATATGTATATGTGTGCATGGTGACTCATTTGGGAACTCTAAATTTTGAGTAAATCTGGGAATCCTTGTTTAATTGATAATATTGAGCCATATATATTAACAATATCTCAATTATATCATTACAACCACAAAGAACGATTTCAAAATAAGACCTAATTGCTTTTATTCACCCTCATGAAAAAGATATTCACTTGATTGATATCAAATCAGATAGCGACCTAAAATATTTAAGAGTTCGTCGATCTACTTGGTGTGAAATAAAAATCAACATATCTCGTCTTTCAATATCGGAATAATGGACTAATCTGTGAGTGAAAGGTCGATGAATGGGGTTTAATCGACCTTTCTTTTTTTCTATTGGACAAATCACTCCCAGAAGGAATCCTATACTTCATTAGATATTTATTATTATTATAAGTTTTTTGAATCAAGAATCTACAAAATATAAGGAATCAGGGTAAGGGGAGAAAGTTTCTTCGAATATAAGCATATCATTTCATTATGTTGACAATTCCAAAAAAAAAGTTCATACTATGCTCAGAATCTTATGGTGATCGGGTGGGTATGCCCCCATCGTCTAGTGGTTTAGGACATCTCTCTTTCAAGGAGGCAGCGGGGATTCGACTTCCCCTGGGGGTAGGGTACTACGAAAGAAAGTTGATCATGGATTACCCATAAGAATTTGTTCTTCCTGGGTCGATGCCCGAGTGGTTAATGGGGACGGACTGTAAATTCGTTGGCAACATGTCTACGCTGGTTCAAATCCAGCTCGGCCCAAAAAATTACCGATCCATTTCGTAAGATGAGTTAAAAAATTTGGCCTCCAACAACAACTTCTACGTAGGAATAAATAAATATTTATTTATCCCAATGTAGAAGTTGTTGTTCCCACATATGCCTATTTTTGAGGATCTATATTTTTTAAATGTCCGTCGAATAGCAAAAAAAGGGGGCTTACATTACTACTAATCCGTGTCGTTCTCACAAAAGCCCATATCTATTGTGGATAATAGTAGGGTGTATCTGCTACAATTATAACTGCGATCAAATAGAAATGCGATGACAAAGTTGAATATATATGATGTCCGTCTTATTGACCCGGGATTGTAGTTCAATTGGTCAGAGCACCGCCCTGTCAAGGCGGAAGCTGCGGGTTCGAGCCCCGTCAGTCCCGACCTAGGATCTGATGAATTCATGCATTTATCTATTTCCAAATATTGATTGAAATATTCCTTATTTTTTATTTCACTTCTACTATTTTGTGAACAATGAAGATGGCTTAGATAATACTTCATAATAGATATTCACTTCTATTATCTATATAATACTAAGTAATAATAGTATAGTGTAGATATAGTAGATAAGAATTCTATAAGGAAGACGAAAGAATGGAAAGGATACAAAAAAAAGAAATGGTATTTAAAATGAGACCCGAGGTTCTTTTTTGGATTTTATATGGATAAAAGAGATTCCTATGTTAGACTATTTCATTCCTCATGATATTTGATAATCATTATCTTATTATTCATGATAATGATCTGATTCAATATCAGAGGGATGCAATCAATCCCAATGAATTTACAGGCCAAGTTTGATCGTCTTTATGGGATTAAATCCCTAATTATTGTGAAGTCAAAAAAATAATATATATTATGGAAGTTAATATTCTTGCATTTATTGCTACTGCACTGTTCATTCTAGTTCCCACCGCTTTTTTACTTATTATTTACGTAAAAACAGTAAGTCAAAAAAATTAATTTGAGTCAAGCTTGACTTCTTAGTTCTTGTAAATGTTTTTAAGTAAATAAAAGGGATTCAAATTCCAGGTATCAAATGAAATGAAGGGACTATAAATCAATCGTATCTTAGATCTCAGAGTATGGTTAGAAAGAAAGTTTAATATCTTACTTTCTTACCATACTATCTATTATTTTCGAACTTAACTATAAATGGATAAAGAAATATTGTATTTTGATTTGTAATGATTCCCAACAATCCCATATAATTGAGTGTTGGTTTTTACTTTTAAATTTACTTTGAAATCTTAAAGTTATAATTACTAACTACTAGGTTTTTCTTTTTTCATAATTTCCTAGATGGATCATATCCTGCGGGATCCATTGAAAGAATCAATGTAATAAGACTAGTATGGGCTTATCCAAGAAGTATATATAATACATATATACGAAACCGATAAATCCTTTTTTGATCATTTCGAAGGAGTAATTCGTTAAGCCTTTGACAACCGATCCGAGACGTTCTATAAAAGCAGCGTTCGGAAAAAGACTCAAAAACACACACACACATTGCAGAAGGATATACAAAACAATTAATCCTGCTTGATTATGTAATAGATTGAATGAAATGATTAGTACCTCTAAAGCCCACTTCTTCCCCATACGACCAGTGAAAGGGAAAATGTAAAAACAACCATTAAAGCAGCCCAAGCAAGACTTACTATATCCATGTAAATGATATCCCCTATCTTTATAAAATATGAAGAAATTCTTCCATTATTGATTAATAATAATAGGGGAATCCGGGACGAAGAGTCAAAAATAAATTCTGCCTAAACAATATTACGGAACCTAATCTAATGACGCTACCCATCACCAATTTCTGGGTTTTTGATCGTAAAATCGGACAATATTAAATCCAAAAAAGATCTAAAGTATTGAAATTATGAAGAAAGAATAAGTCAATTCGAGTTTTGTATCTATTAGGCGGCACCCGGATTTGAACTGGGGAAAAGGGGATTTGCAGTCCCCCGCCTTACCGCTCGGCCATGCCGCCAAAATCTGAAAAAATCACTGAAAAAGTCAAATGTTCCCCCTTTTTTCGTTTGTATTTTCAATAAGAGGATTCAAACTTCAGATCCATTTTGTACCATTAACTCTTGCCTGTGAATTAATGTAATGAAAGGTTCGTGAATCTCCAACTTAGTTTACTTAATGGCATAAGTAAATTGAAAAGTAAATTGATACACACCTAATCAAGCCTTTCCCATTTCCATTATAACAATAATTTATATATATGTAAACCCTAGCACATTTTTATTTTAGATTATTATATTATTATAATATATAGCCGGGTATCTTAGCTATCATTTTGTATTTTTAAATAGAAATTCTGATATAACACTCTGTTAATTAAAATATAATTCCTTTTGTGCACTTTAATGCTATGCCAAAACTGCTACTAACGACTAAAAAAAGGGTTAAAATTTTATCTTTTATCCGCATATTTTCTTTGAACAATCGAATCTGCTTAGTAGTCAATCGTCCCCTAGTATCATGAATATCCTAAAATGAGCAAATAATAGGCCTAAATGAGCGCGCCTTTGCTACTCTATACAATACAAGATCGAAGCGAGCAAATTTTGTTTCCAGAAATGCTTTAGCCAAAGCAATTTATGCTCGTTATTGTTCCGTACTATAGTATTCATTTATATGATAATGATATGAGGTGTCAAATTTCATGTGATTCAGTAAACAGAATATACATTTCATCATTACTAGGTAGATCCATGTGGTTCGGTGGAGCCAATATATTAAAAAAAAAGGGGGGGGAAAGATGCTTTGGCATAGAAATGAGAGAATGTATACAATACCCGCGTTTAGTCAGATACAATTTGAAGGGTTTTGTAGGTTCATTGGTGAGGGCTTAAAAGAAGAACTTTATAAATTTCCAAAAATTGAAGATACCGATCAAGAAATGGGCTTTCAATTATCTGTGGAAACCTATCGATTATTCGAACCTTTGATAAAAGAAAAAGATGCTGTTTATGAATCACTGACATATTCATCGGAGTTATATGTAACTGCAGGATTGATTTCGAACGGTAACGATATACAAGAACAAACTGTATTTATTGGAAACATTCCTCTAATGAATTCCCTGGGATACTTTATAGTAAATGGAATATACAGAATTGTGATCAATCAAATTTTACAAAGCCCCGGTATTTATTATCGTTCAGAATTGGACTATAAGGGATTTTTAGTCTATACCGGAACCATAATCTCAGATTGGGGAGGGCGATTAAAATTAGAAATGGATCGAAAAGGGCGGATGTGGGCTCGTGTAAGTAAGAAACAGAAAATATCCATTTTAGTTCTATTATCAGCTATGGGTTTGAATTTAAGTGAAATTATAGATAATGTTTGTTACCCGGAAATTTTCTTTTATTTCTTAACAGCTAAGGGGAAAACCAAAATCGTTTCAAAAGAAACTGCTATTTTAGAGTTATATCAACAACTTACTTGTGCGGGTGGGGGTTCCTTAGAGACAGCATTACATAAATTTTCTAAACAAAAATGTGAATTAGGACGTATTGGTCGACGAAATATGAATCGGAGACTGAATCTTGATATACCTCTGAACCGTACATTTTTGTTACCACGAGACGTATTAGCAGCGGCAGAGCATTTGATTGGAATGAAATTTGGAATGGGTACACTTGACGATATGAATCACTTGAAAAATAAGCGGATTCGTTCTGTAGCGGATCTGTTACAAGATCAGTTGGGATTCGCTCTGATTCGTTTAGAAGATGCGGTTCGAAGAACTATTTCGTGCTCTGGAGATAAATGGCTATCTTCTCCTCAAAATTTGGTAACTTCAACCCCATTAACAAGCGCTTATGAGTCCTTTTTCGGCCTACACCCATTATCTCAAGTTTTTGATCAAACGAATCCGTTGGCACACATAGTTCATGGACGAAAATTTAGTTATTTAGGTCCTAGAGGATTGACAGCACGAACTGCTAGTTTTAGGATACGAGATATCCACCCTAGTTACTATGGACGTATTTGCCCAATTGACACATCCGAAGGAATTAAGGTTGGACTTATTGGATCTTTAGCAATTCACGCCAGGGTTGATCCTTGGGGGTCTATAGAAAGCCCTTTTTTGAAAATTTCTGAAAGATCAAAAGGGATACGGGTGGTTTATTTACCCCCAGGTAGAGATGAATATTATAGGGTCGCTGCTGGAAATGCTTTGGCGTTGAATCCGGGTATTCAGGAAGAACAGGTTGTTCCCGCTCGATACCGCCAAGAATTCCTGACTATTGCGTGGGAACAGATTCATCTTCGGAGCATTTTTCCCTTTCATTATTTTTCTATTGGAGCTTCCCTCATTCCTTTTATTGAGCACAATGATGCGACGAGGGCTTTAATGGGATCTAATATGCAACGTCAAGCGGTTGCACTTTCTCGATCTGAGAAGTGCATTGTTGGAACTGGGTTGGAACGACAAGCAGCTCTAGATTCAGGGGTTTCCATTATAGCCGAACACAAGGGGAAGATCCTTTATACCGATACTGATAAGATCCTTTTGTCAAGTAATGGAGACATTTTTGATATTCCTTTGATTACGTATCAACGTTCCAACAAAAATACTTTTATGCATCAAAAATCCCAAGTTCTCCGGGGCAAATATATTAAAAAGGGACAAATTTTAGCAGATGGTGCTGCTACAGTTGGGGGTGAACTCTCTTTGGGAAAAAACGTATTAGTAGCTTATATGCCGTGGGAGGGCTACAATTTTGAAGATGCCGTACTAATTAGTGAACGTTTAGTATATGATGATATTTATACTTCTTTTCACATACGTAAATATGAAATTCAGACTTATGTGACAAGCCAAGGCCCTGAACGGATAACTAAGGAAATCCCACATTTAGAAGCCCATTTACTCCGGAATTTAGACAGTAATGGAATTGTAATATTAGGATCCTGGGTAGAAACAGGCGATATTTTAGTAGGTAAATTAACGCCCCAGATGGCAAAAGAATCCTCCTATGCCCCCGAAGATCGATTATTACGAGCCATACTTGGTATTCAGGTATCCACTGCAAAGGAAACTTGTCTAAAACTACCTATAGGTGGCAGAGGTCGAGTTATTGATGTAAGATGGGTCCAGAAAAAAGGGGGTTCCAGTTATAATTCTGAAATGATTCGTGTGTATATTTTACAGAAACGTGAAATCAAAATAGGGGATAAAGTAGCTGGAAGACATGGGAATAAGGGTATCATTTCAAAGATTTTACCTAGACAAGATATGCCTTATTTACAAGACGGAACACCTGTCGATATGGTCTTCAACCCATTAGGAGTCCCCTCACGAATGAATGTCGGACAGATATTTGAATGTTCACTAGGGTTAGCGGGAGCTCTACTCGACAGACATTATCGAATAGCGCCCTTTGATGAGAGATATGAGCAGGAGGCTTCGAGAAAACTTGTGTTTTCTGAATTATATGAAGCCAGTAAACAAACAGTGAATCCCTGGGTATTTGAACCCGAATATCCGGGAAAAAGCAGAATATTCGATGGAAGAACGGGAGATCCTTTTCAACAACCTGTTCTCATAGGAAAATCCTATATTCTGAAATTAATTCATCAAGTTGATGATAAATTCCATGGACGTTCCAGTGGCCGTTATGCCCTTGTTACACAACAACCCCTTAGAGGAAGGGCCAAGCAAGGGGGACAGCGGGTAGGAGAAATGGAAGTTTGGGCTCTAGAAGGGTTTGGTGTTGCTCATATTTTACAAGAGATGCTTACTTATAAATCGGATCATATTCGAGCTCGTCAGGAAGTCCTAGGTACTACGATCAGTGGCGAAATAATACCTAACCCAGAGGATGCTCCCGAATCTTTTCGATTGCTCGTTCGAGAACTACGATCTTTAGCTCTGGAACTGAATCATTTCCTTGTATCTGAGAAGAACTTTCAGATTAATCGGAAGGAAGTTTGATCGAAATCAATTAGGATTTTTATTTTATGATTGACCGATATAAACATCAACAGCTTCGAATTGGATCAGTTTCTCCTCAACAAATAAGCGCTTGGGCCAATAAAAGGCTACCTAATGGAGAGATAGTTGGAGAGGTGACAAAACCCGATACTTTTCATTACAAAACAAATCAACCAGTAAAGGACGGTTTGTTTTGTCAAAGAATTTTTGGTCCTATAAAGAGTGGAATTTGTGCTTGTGGAAATTATCGAGTAATCGGAAATGAAAAAGAAGACCCTAAATTTTGTGAACAATGCGGAGTCGAATTTGTGGATTCTCGGATACGAAGATATCAAATGGGATACATCAAATTGGCATGTCCAGTAACGCATGTATGGTATTTGAAACGTCGTCCTAGTTATATCGCGACTCTTTTAGATAAACCTCTCAAAAAATTAGAAGGCCTCGTATATGGCGATGTGTGATTTGATCAAAATTATTTTTTTACAGATTCGGAATAAGAAACTGTCATCCCTTTCAATCCCATCGGGATGCCCCGGCTCTGACATGTCTCTTGAGAGAGGAGTAACATGAAGCTCAGAATTTTGATTCTATTCAATACAAAAGGGGAAGAGATCTATGGTCGATTCCATAACAAATAGGTAGGAATTGCTAACTGCACCTCGTGAAAAAACCTTTTTTTTTTTTTTCTTGCGAATTCAACATTTCTTTTAGAAATAAATGCTGTCAAGTAAAAAGCAAATATGGTATGGTTACAGGAGTCTATTCATCGCATATAGGCTTTATTAAGGGCATTCCATTATACATTATGAACTAACCGTCGAGGTAAAGGAGAGACCTAAAAGATCCAATGAAAGGATATAGAGACAAGTAAATCCCTTATGGATTTAAAGGTATTCTTTTAAGATAAGGAAAACATTATTCGAAGGGCAGTAGACTACTCAATAATTGAACATTTCATTTATGCCGGAATCAAAAAAAAAGGACCAATCTTGATTGATTCTTGCTATAAACTTGAGTAAAGAGTAGATCCTTTTGGGTTTAAAAAAATTGGAAAGTGAAAACCCGCTTATTTGGTATAACTACTTGAGCCGGATGAGAGGAAACCTTCACGTCCGGTTTGGAAGGGGGGGAAATCCTATAGGAACCTATCCCAATTTTTCTTTTGCTAGGCCCAACGCTAAAAAACCCACTTTCTTACGATTACGCGGTTTATTGGAATATGAAATCCAATCCTGGAAATACAGTATCCCGCTTTTTTTTACTACCCAAGGCTTTGATACATTTCGAAATCGAGAAATCTCTACTGGAGCAAGTGCTATCAGAGAACAATTAGCCGATTTGGATTTGCCACATATTCAAAATTCTTCTTTAGAAGAATGGAAGGGATTAATGGAACAAGGCACCGCTGGTGATTTTTGGGAAGATATCAAAATAGCAAACAGAAAGAATTTTTTGCTTAGGCGCATGCAATTAGCCAAGCATTTGCGTCAAACAAATGTAGAACTAGAACGGATGGTTTTGTCCTTATTACCAGTTCTTCCTCCCGACTTGAGACCTATTATTCAGATAGATGGGGGTAAACTAATGAGTTCGGATCTTAATGAACTCTATAAAAGAGTTATCCAGCGGAACAATGCTCTTATCAACCTCTTAAGTATCTCTGCACCGGGTGAGTGCCTAATGTCTTGTGAAAAATTAGTCCAAGAGGCCGTGGATATACTTCTTGATAATGGGAGCCGTGCACAACCATTGAAGGATAGTCATAATCAAGTTTACAAATCATTTTCAGATATAATTTCAGGAAAAGAGGGAAGATTTCGTGAGACTATGCTTGGTAAACGGGTTGATTATTCGGGGCGTTCCGTCATTGTTGTTGGCCCCTCCCTTTCATTACATCAATGTGGATTGCCTCGAGAAATCGCAATAGAACTTTTCCAGCCATTTCTAATTCGTGGGTTAATTAGACAACACATTGCTTCCAACATAGGGGTTGCTAAAAGCAAAATCCGGGAAAAAGGGCCTATTGTGTGGGAAATACTTGAAGATGTTATGCAGGGACATCCTGTATTGCTGAATAGAGCACCTACTCTGCATAGATTAGGGATACAGGCATTCCAACCCATTTTAGTGGAAGGACGTGCTATTTGTTTACATCCATTAGTTTGTAAGGGATTCAATGCAGACTTTGATGGGGATCAAATGGCTGTTCATGTACCTTTATCATTGGAGGCTCAAGCCGAAGCCCATTTACTTATGTTTTCTCCTATGAATCTCTTGTCTCCAGCTATGGGAGATCCTATTTGCGTACCAACTCAAGATATGCTTATGGGACTCTATGTATTAACCAGAGGCAATCACCGAGGTATTTGTGCAAATCGATATAATCCATGTAATCACCACAACTATGAAAATCTAAAAGTTGATACTACAAATTATTATTTTAAATATAAAAAAGAACCCTATTTTTGTAGTCCCTATGATGCACTTGGAGCTTATCGGCAAAAACGAATCAATTTAGATAGCCCTCTGTGGCTCCGTTGGCGGCTAGATCAACGCGTCCTTGTCCCAAAAGAAGTGCCCATTGAAGTTCAATATGAATCTTTGGGTACCTATCACGAGATTTATGGGCACTATTTACTAATAAGAAATCTAAAAAAAAGAATTCTTGGTAGATACATTCGAACCACAGTTGGTCATATTTATTTTTATCTAGAAATAGAAAAAGCCATAGAAGGATTTAGTCGAGGTTTCCCATACAGTTTTAGCTAAGTAAGTATCTGAAATCAGAGAGAATTTGTTCTCTCTGATTCAACTTCTATTATGATTACTCAATTTCTATACAAATTAATATCGAGGAAAGGAAGTTTTCCAATCACTGACTCAAACCTATTGTAGAATCCTACTCATCGGAATATGGAGGTACTTATGGCAGAACGGGCCTTTCAGAATAAAGCGATAGATGGAACTGTCATGAAACAACTTATTAGCCGATTAATAGATCACTTTGGAATGGCATATACATCACATATCCTGGATCAAGTAAAGACTCTAGGTTTCCAGCAAGCCACTGCTACATCCATTTCATTAGGAATTGATGATCTTTTAACAATACCTTCTAAGGGATGGCTAGTCCAAGATGCTGAACAACAAAGTCGGGTTTTGGAAAAACACCACCATTATGGCACTGTACATGCAGTCGAAAAATTACGCCAATCTATTGAGATATGGTATGCTACAAGTGAATATTTACGACAAGAGATGCATTTGAATTTTCGGATGACTGACCCCTCGAATCCAGTCCATATAATGTCTTTTTCAGGGGCTAGAGGAAATGCATCTCAGGTACATCAATTAGTGGGTATGAGAGGATTAATGTCGGATCCTCAAGGACAAATGATTGATTTACCTATTCAAAGCAATTTACGAGAAGGGCTCTCTTTAACGGAATATATTATTTCTTGTTATGGAGCCCGTAAAGGGGTTGTAGATACTGCTGTACGAACATCAGATGCTGGGTATCTCACGCGCAGACTTGTTGAAGTGGTTCAACACATTGTTGTACGTAGAACAGACTGTGGCACCATTCGAGGCGTTTCTTTAAGTCCTAGAAATGGGGGGATGACAGAAAGCATTTTTATCCAAACATTAATTGGTCGTGTATTAGCAGACGATATATATATAGGTTTGCGATGCATCGCCATTAGAAATCAAGATATTGGGGCTAGACTTGCCAATAAATTACTAAGCTCTCGAGCACAACTACTATCGATTCGAACCCCGTTTACTTGTAGAAGTACCTCTTGGATCTGTCGATTATGTTATGGTCGAAGTCCCACTCATGGGGACCTGGTCGAATTGGGAGAAGCTGTCGGTATTATAGCAGGCCAATCTATTGGGGAGCCGGGTACTCAACTAACATTAAGAACTTTTCATACCGGCGGAGTATTCACAGGGGGTACTGCAGAACATGTACGAGCCCCTTCTAAAGGAAAAATAAAATTCAACGAGGATTTGGTTCATCCCACACGTACACGTCATGGACATCCCGCTTTTTTATGTTCTAGAGATTTTTATGTAACTATCGAGAGTCAGGATATTCTACATAATGTTAATATTCCCCCGAAAAGTTTTCTTTTGGTTCAAAATAATCAATATGTAGAATCAGAACAAGTGATTGCTGAAATTCGCGCAGGTACATCACCCTTTAATTTGAACGAGAAGGTTCGCAAACATATTTATTCTGACTCTGCGGGTGAAATGCACTGGAGTACGGACGTGTACCATGCATCTGAATATACATGTAGTAATGTTCACCTCTTACCAAAAACAAGCCATTTATGGATATTATCCGGAGATACATACAGATCTAGTATAGTCCCCTTTTCCCTTCATAACGACCAAGATCAAACAAATATGCATTCTCTTTCTGTCGAACAAAAATCTATTTCTAACCTCTCGGTAACTAATGATCCGGATCAAATCATATGCAATAGTCATTGCAATTTTATAGATCCTATAATTCTTAGAGAGAGTTCTGATTTATTGGCAAAGAAGCGAAGAAATCGATTCATCATTCCATTCCAATCTAATCACCAACGAGAGAAAGCACAAATCTCTCGTTCAGGTATCTCAATTGAAATCCCTATAAATACTATTTTCCGTAGAAATAGTATTCTTGCTTATTTCGATGATCCTCGATACAGACAAAAAAGAAAAAGTTCGGGCATTGTTCAATATGACACTGTAGGGGTGTCTTCAATCATTAAAAGGGGGGATTTGATTGAATATCGAGGAACAAAAGAAGTTAGGACAAAATACCAAACGAAAATCCATAGGTTTTTTTTCATTCCCGAGGAAGTGCATATTTTCCCTGGATCTTCTTTCATAATGGTACGTCACAATAGTATCATCGGAGTAGATACACAAATTACTTTGACTACAACAAGCCGAGTAGGCGGCTTGGTCCAAATAGAGAAAAAAAATATATATATAGAACTGAAAATATTATCTGGAGATATCCATTTTCCTGGAGAGACGGGTAAGATATCCCGGGATAGTGATATTTTGATACCCCCAGGAACAAGAAAAAATAATTCGAAAGAATCTAACACTCTTTTGAAAAATGGAATCTATGTTCAATGGATGACACCTCTAAAAAAAAAAATTTTTGTTTTAGCTCGACCCGTAGTCCCATATGAAAAAGCAGACGGGATTAATTTAGCAACACTTTTTCCTGAGGATCTGTTACCAGAAAGGGATAATGGGAAACTTCGAGTTATCAATTATATCCTTTATGAAAATGGCAAACCCATTAGAGGCATTTCTCACACAAGTATTCAATTAGTTCGAACTTGTTTAGTATTGAATTGGAACCAAGAACCAAAAGGTTCTTCTATAGATGAGATTCATGCTTCTTTTGTTCAAGTAAGAATAAATGATCTAATTCTCGATTTCATTAGAATGGACTTTTCAAAATTTCCTATTTCATATACCGAGAAAAGATACGATCCGGCAGGGTCAGGATTGATCCCTACTAAGGAATCAAGTCATACGAATCTCAACCCTTTTTATTCTAAGGCAAGGATTAAACAATCTCTTACCCAACAACAAGGCACTATTCGCATGTTATTGAATAGAACTCAGGAACGTCAATCTTTGATCATTTTGTCCTCATCGAATTGTTTTCGAATAGGTCTATTTAACGGGTTGAAATTTGATAATACCAACGTGACAAAAGAATCCATTAAAAGGGACCCCCTACTTCCAATTAGGAATTCCTTGGGTCCTTTCGGAATTCCTCCTAAAACGAGTCATTTTGATTCATTTTCTTATTTAATAACGCAGAATCAGATCTTGATAAAAAAATATTTATTTTTGGACAATTTAAATCATACTTTTCAAGTACTTAAATACTTTTTAATAGATGAAAATGGGAAAATGTTTTATTCCGATCCATGCAATAATATTGTGTTAAACCCATTCAATTTAAATTGGGGTTTTCTCCCTCCCAACTCTTGTGATGAAATGTCGACAATAATTAGCCTTGGCCAGTTTTTTTGTGAAAATGGCTGTTTAGCTAAACACAAACCAGACCTAAAATCGGGGCAGGTTCTAATTGTGCATGTTGACTATTTAGTAATAAGATCGGCAAAGCCTTATTTAGCTACTCCAGGAGCAACTGTTCATGGACATTATGGGGAAATCCTTTATGAAGGAGATACTTTACTTACCTTTATATATGAAAAATCGAGATCGGGGGATATAACACAAGGTCTTCCAAAAGTAGCACAGTTGTTCGAAGCGCGTTCCATTGATTCAAACTTAGAAGAGAGAATTGAAGATTGGAACAAACGTATAACACGAATTCTTGGCAGTCATTGGGGATTCATGATTGGTGCTCAGCTAACAATAGCGCAAAGTCGTATTTCTTTGGTTAATAAAATTCAAAAAGTTTATCGATCCCAGGGAGTACAGATCCACAATCGACATATAGAACTGATTGTACGTCAAATTACATCCAAAGTCTCGGTTTCAGAAGATGGAACATCTAAGGCTTTTTTACCTGGAGAATTAATTGGATTGTTGCGGGCGGAACGGATGGGTCGTGCTTTCGAAGAGGCACTCTGTTACCGAGCCGTTTTATTGGGAATAACAAAGGCATCTCTAAATACTCAAAGTTTTATATCTGAAGCGAGTTTTCAAGAAACTGCTCGAGTGTTAGCCAAAGCCGCTCTACGAGGTCGGATCGATTGGTTGAAAGGCTTGAAAGAGAATGTTGTTTTGGGGGGAATCATACCTGCTGGGACCGGATTTAAAGGATTAATCCATCGTTTAAGGCAACACAGCAACATTCCTATCATAGAAATAAAAAAGAAGAATCTTTTTGAGGGGGACACGAGAGACATTTTATTCCACCACAGAGAATTATTTGATTCTTGTATCTCGAAAAATTTTCATGATACATCAGAACAGTTAGGATTGAAAGATTCCTAAGAGCTTATTTTTTCACATTAATCTAGTCATTTTTTTGATAAAAAAAAAAGAATAGAAAGGAATTCATAGCTTGGATCGTGTATCGACGCTCAATCTACGGCAAAAGGTTCCGTTGGAACAAATTTTTTTCGGGGTACCTCGTCTCTAAAAAAAAAAAGAGAAGGTGAGGGGGGGCGAAATGACAAGAAGATATTGGAACATAAATTTGGAAGAGATGATGGAAGCAGGGGTTCATTTCGGTCATGGGACTAAGAAATGGAATCCTAGAATGGCCCCTTACATTGCTGCAAAGCGTAAAGGTAAGCATATTACAAATCTTATCCGAACTGCTCGTTTTTTAGCAGAAGCTTGTGATTTAATTTTTGACGCAGCAAGTGAGAAAAAACAATTTTTAATAGTTGGTACCAAAAAGAAAAATAGAGCAGCGGATTCAGTAGCATCAGCTGCAATAAGGGCGCGATGTCATTATGTGAATAAAAAATGGCTTGGTGGTATGTTAACGAATTGGTCGACTACAGAAACAAAATTAAAGAAATTCCGAGATTTGAGAGTCGCACAAACAACGGGCAGGTTGAACCACCTTCCGAAAAGAGAGGCAGCAATAGTAAAAAGACAATTATCTCGCTTGCAAACATATCTTGGCGGCATCAAATATATGACGGAGTTACCTGATATTGTAATCATCGTTGATCAACAAGAAGATCAGAAGGCTCTTAGAGAATGTATCACTTTAGGAATTCCAACGATTTCTTTAATCGATACAAATTCTGATCCGGATCTCGCGGATTTTCCCATTCCAGCCAATGATGACTCTATAGCTTCAATCCGATTCATCCTTAACAAATTAGTATATGCAATTTGTGAGGGTCGGTCTAGCTCTAAGAATAATTCGGGCTCTAAGGGTCGTTTTAGCTCTATAAGAAATCGTTAATTAATAATAAGATAAGTTAATTCCTTGGGGAATTCTATATAGATTGATTAAATCGGTTACTATTCCTGAGTCTCGAAAAAGAGATGGTTGAATCAAAATAATTCTTTTTAAGTTCTATTTCAGTCAGAGGTCAATATGAATGTTCTACCATGTTCCATGAATACATTCAAAGGTTTATATGATATAGCGGGCGTGGAAGTAGGCCAACATCTTTATTGGCAAATAGGTAGTTTCCAAGTCCATGCTCAAGTCCTTATTACTTCTTGGGTCGTAATTGCTATTTTATTAGGTTCAGTCACTATAGCTGTTCGAAATCCACAAACCATCCCGACGGATGGTCAGAATTTTTTCGAATACATCCTTGAATTCATCCGAGACTTGAGCAAAACTCAAATTGGGGACGAGTATGGTCCTTGGGTTCCCTTTATTGGAACCATGTTCTTGTTTATTTTTGTTTCTAACTGGTCAGGGGCTCTTTTACCTTGGAAACTGATACAGTTACCTCACGGGGAGTTAGCTGCGCCTACGAATGATATAAATACTACTGTTGCTTTAGCTTTACCTACATCCGCAGCATATTTCTATGCAGGTCTTAGCAAAAAAGGTTTGGGTTATTTCGGTAAATACATTCAACCTACTCCAATCCTTTTACCAATTAATATCCTAGAAGATTTTACAAAACCCTTATCCCTTAGTTTTCGACTTTTTGGAAATATATTGGCTGATGAATTAGTAGTTGTTGTTCTTGTTTCTTTAGTACCTTCAGTGGTTCCTATACCTGTCATGTTCCTTGGATTATTTACAAGTGGTATTCAAGCTCTTATTTTTGCAACTTTAACCGCCGCTTATATAGGCGAATCCATGGAAGGTCATCATTGAGTATACTATTAGGAAATAGTTAAAAAGGAGGTGATCGTGGGAAAATATTTTCCCACGATCACCTCCTTTTTAACTATTATGGTACACCTTTCCCAATAAATAGCTTATTTCTATTTGTTCAGTCCATCAATTACAATTTATGTTTCATAATTTGACTCAAAAATATTATATGATTTTATCCCGATGTGTTATTCAAAAATCCAGCTGAGTTGAATAGTTAGATTAGAAGTAAATGGTTGGTTTACATTCTGGAAGAAACACAGGTATATGTGATATTAGATAGTGATTGGTTATATCTCGCAAAGATTTTATTTAGTTCCTATCCTATTTTAAGCTAGATGGGATTTCAATATAAAAATAAAAGCTTTTCCCTTTCATCTTTGACAAATGACTAAACAGATGAAATAAAGCGTCTAGACATATCCAAGCGAAAGAGCGCAGATTCAAAAAAGAAAGTAGAAAGTTCGGAACAAATAAGAACCATAATCTTTTAGATTGCTTGGATTGAGAATCCAAAAGAATCCTAACTCAATCATCTTATTATTTCAATTTTGAGTTCTTAGTTACTTTGACAAGAGCGATCTTTGTATTCGTATTAGTAATTGTATTATTAACCATTTTCTTATTTTTGTGCGAGGAGCTTACCATGAATCCACTGATTTCTGCCGCTTCTGTTATTGCTGCTGGATTGGCCGTAGGGCTTGCTTCTATTGGACCTGGGATTGGTCAAGGTACTGCTGCGGGACAAGCCGTAGAAGGTATTGCGAGACAACCAGAAGCAGAGGGTAAAATACGAGGTACTTTATTGCTTAGTCTGGCCTTTATGGAAGCTTTAACAATTTATGGACTGGTCGTGGCATTAGCCCTTTTATTTGCGAATCCTTTTGTTTAAGCCTAGAAAAGCAAAAAAAAGGGAATTTTCGACTTGGTATTTTTTTTTTAATTCTATCCAAATTTCACTCCAATCATAATCTATTTGTTGAGACAATACCTGATGGAAAAAAAAATATTTTTGGATGAGATGAGGCATTTGTGGATACGCTCATTCTCTTCCTTGCTGTTCTTAGTCCAATTAAAACCCTTTCTTTTTTAGGAAACGTTGTAACAAACGCGGTATTTCTCAATCGATTGAGAACTCAAATAATTACGCAAAGCAAACTCATCAAAAATAAATAAAAAAAAGGGGAGGACAAAGTAGTACAAAAAGAACTCTGTTCTATAAGAACTCTGTTCTATTTTGTTAGTCCTATCTATTAAGAGGAGAGATCATATGAGAAATGTAACCGATTCTTTCGCTTCCTTGGGTCACTGGCCATCCGCCGGAAGTTTCGGGTTTAATACCGATATTTTAGCAACAAATCCAATAAATCTAAGTGTAGTACTTGGTGTATTGATTTTTTTTGGAAAGGGAGTGTGTGCGAGTTGTGTATTTCAAGAATAGGCTGGATCTAACCAGCTGCACTTTATTTGTTTTTCTTTAGAACTGGGAAAAAAAAGGTGCACGATCTCGCGAATTACTTCTGAATCAGTTCGGAAATAATATGTCTGAACCATAGCCTTTCGTGACTCGTTGGGTAAATTAACTTTGATTCTCTATCAACCACTAATGGGGAACCTTACCATGGTTAAAACTAAATTGTTTGAAGTCCAGGCGTACGGTACGATCGGTACTCTTTCTACCACTATATTAGATTAGTATCGAATTGGTTTCAAAATGAATCGTTGCAATTGATCCGATATAGAACACTCATATAGGGAAAATGATGGGAACTATTCAAAAAAAAAGGATAGCTTTTTTTTATCTAATGCCTAATCGACAACCTAGAGTATAAAGTAAGAAGCATTTTTTGGATTTAAAGAAAATGAAATGGATTCAAATTATGAAAAAACATAACTTTGCTGATCATTAAAGAGGTTTGATGGTCGGAAGAGTCCTCCGAATATTCGGGTCTTGGATCAATTATTTTGATTTTAGATAGAACAGAGAAGAGAGGATAGGCTCATTACATTCAATAGAGTTATTGAATGACCGATAACTAATGGAGCGTGAGAGCCAAATGAATTGAAAAATTCATGTTTGGTTTGGGAAGAGATGATGGGATTTTTAAAATGAAGGAGAAGATAATCTACTTTCATTAAGTGATTTATTAGATAATCGAAAACAGAGAATCTTGCGTACTATTAGAAATTCAGAAAAACTGCGGGAAGGGGCTATCGAACAGCTGGACAAAGCCCGGGCCCGTTTACGAAAAGTAGAAACGGAAGCAGATGAGTTTCGAGTGAATGGATATTCTGAGATAGAACGAAAAAAGGGTGAGTTGATCAATTCAATTTCTACAAATTTGGAACGATTAGAAAAGGACAAAAATGAAACCATTCAATTTGAACAACAAAGAGCGATTAATCAAGTGCGTCAAAGAGTTTTTCAACAAGCTTTACAAGGAGCCCTAGGCACTCTTAATAGTTGTTTGGACAGCGAGTTGCATTTACGTACTATCCGTGCTAATATCGGCATGTTTGAAGCGATGAAAGAAAGAACCGATTAGTCTTTCGACTGTAGGCATTATTTTTTTGCTGAAAAACAATTAAGAAAGACGCATGGTAGCCCTTCGAGCCGATGAAATTAGTAATATTATCCGTGAACGGATTGAGCAATATACTAGAGAAGTAAAGATTTTGAATACCGGGACCGTACTTCAAGTGGGTGACGGTATTGCTCGTATTCATGGGCTTGATGAAGTAATGTCTGGTGAATTAGTAGAATTTGATGAGGGTACAGTAGGTATTGCTCTGAACTTAGAATCCAATAATGTTGGTGTTGTATTAATGGGTGACGGTTTGATGATCCAAGAGGGAAGTTCTGTAAAAGCAACAGGAAGAATTGCTCAAATACCTGTGAGCGAGTCTTATTTAGGTCGTGTTGTAAATGCTCTGGCGAAACCTATTGATGGTAAAGGTAAAATTTCAGCTTCCGAATCGCGGTTAATAGAATCGCCCGCTCCAGGCATTATTTCGAGACGTTCTATATATGAACCTCTTCAAACAGGACTTATTGCTATTGATTCCATGATTCCTATCGGACGTGGGCAAAGGGAATTGATTATTGGGGACAGACAGACCGGGAAAACCGCGGTAGCCACCGATACTATTCTCAATCAAATGGGACAAAATGTAATATGTGTTTATGTAGCTATTGGTCAAAAAGCATCTTCTGTGGCTCAAGTAGTCACTACGTTCCAAGAGCGGGGCGCAATGGAATACACTATTGTAGTAGCCGAAACCGCGGATGCGCCTGCTACATTACAATACCTTGCTCCTTATACGGGAGCAGCTCTGGCTGAATATTTTATGTACCGTGAGCGACATACTTTAATAATTTATGATGATCCCTCCAAGCAGGCCCAAGCGTATCGCCAAATGTCTCTTCTGTTAAGAAGACCACCCGGTCGCGAAGCTTATCCGGGAGATGTTTTTTATTTGCATTCACGCCTTTTAGAAAGAGCCGCTAAATCAAGTTCTAGTTTTGGTGAAGGAAGTATGACTGCTTTACCAATCGTTGAGACTCAATCGGGCGATGTTTCAGCTTATATCCCTACCAATGTAATTTCCATTACAGATGGGCAAATCTTCTTATCCGCCGATTTATTCAATTCCGGGATTCGACCTGCTATTAATGTGGGTATTTCTGTCTCCCGAGTGGGATCCGCCGCTCAAATTAAAGCCATGAAACAAGTAGCTGGGAAATTAAAGTTGGAACTGGCTCAATTCTCCGAATTAGAAGCCTTTGCCCAATTCGCTTCTGATCTTGATAAAGCTACTCAGAATCAATTGGCAAGAGGGCAACGATTACGTGAGTTGCTCAAACAATCCCAAGCAAACCCTCTATCAGTGGACGCGCAGATAGTTACTATTTATACCGGAACGAATAAATATCTTGATTCATTAGAAGTTAGCCAGGTAAATCCATTTCTCGATCAATTGCGTACCCACTTAAAAACGAAAAAACCTGAGTTCCAAGAAATTATATCTTCTACCAAGACATTCACAGAGGAAGCAGAAGTCCTTTTGAAGGAAACTATTAAGGAACAGATGGAAGGGTTTTTACTTCAGGAGCAAACCTAAATAAATGGATAACACTTCGCTTAAGCTTAGTACAATCAAAATTTTTGCGAAACGTCTCTGAAACCATTCAAAGAATCTTTTTTGACATAGAAAAAAATAGATGAAAAAAATATGCGTCCAATAGGATTTGAACCTATACCAAAGGTTTAGAAGACCTCTGTCCTATCCATTAGACAATGGACGCTTTTCATTCCTATTTTTTCTTTCAAAAGTTCGTTTACTTTGCTATATATATCTATAGCTCCCCTTGATCAAAAAGAAAAGGAAAAATATTAAGGAAATAGAAATAAAGAGGTGTATTTGCTTTTATGATGCTTTCTCAATCCAAATAAATGTGGGGCGGGTAGCGGGAATCGAACCCGCATCGTTAGCTTGGAAGGCTAGGGGTTATAGTCGACGTCCATTTCGTTTTTTGAACGTCTCTAATTCAAAACCGAACATGAAACTTTGGTTTCATTCGGCTCCTTTATGGACGATGGATAGATTATCAAATCTAAGTTATAAATAATTGACCCATAACATCTATGTCAGCTTTTTTGTATAAAATGCATACAAAAAACATAGCTTTTTAGATGATCCCTCTAGAAGAGAGGAATTCTTAAAAATTTTTCTAGTTACTTCGTTCTCTATTTCTACTTACATGAATCCTGAGGAAAAGAATTGTGTTCCACCGAGCTTCAAACAACAGTTCATGGCTTTAGTAAACCAAAGCCATCGTTTACTAGCTATTTAGCTTCAATCTACACTCTATAAAAAGGGAAGATGAAGATATAGTTACGATTAGAAATACACTTTTTTGTATCTTCATCCATGGATCCTTTATGCATATTCATTTAATTGGAAGTTGTGATCCAACTTAAAAAGCATTATGCTTCGCAATTTCATAACCGAATTTTGAAATGGATAATTGATAATTGACTCTTGGATACAAATCACGAGAATGTATATTCTACCTCCAATCCATTGTTGAGAGGTAAAGGATTTAACCCTTTTAAGAAATAAAGTTTTTAATTGGAATAGGAATCAAACTAAAAGATCCCTTAACTCTTTAAGTTTTTAATAGAACGAATCACACTTTTACCACTAAACTATACCCGCTACAATCTAAGTATTGTATATGAATGGACTTTTTGTCGAACACAAGCATTGGGCGTAATCAAGATAAAAAAAAATACCAGAATTCTTAAAGTGGCGTCTTGGCGCGTTTTGTCCGAGGAATTTTATGATAGAAGCAAATAAAAAACGAAGAGATGAAACAGATCTTCTATATCATAGGAATTAAAATCGCTCCCGTCCCAATTGTTGCGGCTTCAATATTGATCGAGATTTATTCATTGATTGTTTCAAATTTGAACAAAACAACAAGCGACTTGGCTAGGTCAGTACCTAGCCAGGCTGTAGAATAAAATAACCTTTCGAACAAGAAATCAAAGGGGATACTTTTTAATCGGAATCTTTGTGATTGGAAAAATCCCCATTAGATAATGAAAATTAGAATTGGGTTGTTGATCAAATGAATATTTTTTTGTTGAGATAGATACAAAAAAAAAGACTTTTTCATTACTTCATGCCTAACATAGTAATGACCCATTTTCAATTGGGAAAGATGGCTGAGTGGACTAAAGCGGCGGATTGCTAATCCGTTGTACGCCTTGTTCGTACCGAGGGTTCGAATCCCCCTCTTTCCGTTTCCCTTGATGACTTGATATTTTTCTTTCCATTTTTGAATACAAATCTTTTGATTCCTCTTTTTTTTAATCTTCACGTCCTGGATTACGTCCAGGATCGTTAGATAGGAATCCGAATATGAAGAGAGAAACAAAGAATATCACTACTCCGTAAACGACGAGTTTGAGAATAAGCATTACATAATCTCCAAGATCATTTTGGTAAAAGGGGGAATAGATTATCCACTTTTCTACCACATATTCTATGTTGACAACACAAAAAGAAAAGGTCTATAGAAAAGAAAGGAATTTGTCAAAAGTATTTTGTAATAAGATTCTTTCCGGACTGAAATGAGCTTTCATATCCACAATTTGCTCAATTAATTTTAATGGGAACCCTATTATAGGTTCTTGGTTACTGGAAGTCAAAGGTCAGAATAAGGTAATTCAGATTCGGCACGACTATCCAATCATTTCATGTTTGGAGTTCGAGTACATAATGGAAGACTCATCTTATTAAGTATTAGAATTTGAGAATTCAGTTGTTTTATTCTTATTTTAATAATTTGTAGGATAGTATTCAGCATCTCATCGAAAACTTACAGCAGCTTGCCAAACAAAGGCTAAGAGTAAAAAGAACAGAGGGATTACTGGCATAAAATCTACGATTGGATTGAAAACAGCATAAGCCTCGGGCAATTTGGCGAAGAAAAAACTACTGGAATGAAGGGCAGAATTAAGAGAGATACAGATCAAACTAAAGATATTAAGCATAAAAAACATTTCATTCTGAGGAATAATCTTGGAAATAATTGCTTTTTGATTCCGTTTTTGGAAAAAAATGAAGAAAGTAAAAACATAAAGTAGACCTAAATTTTCTTCCTTTTTCTTTGACTTACCCAATCAAAAACCCTTCTATTCTCATTTGAGAATAGAAAGAATCATACTTTTACATAATATCTTACTTGAATTTTTTATAATGATCAATAATTTAAGTTAAATTCTATAATGATACCTCTCAAATCCTAAGAACAATTGAAGCCATCTCATAAATATTTGGGCGGGAATTGACGAACAAGCAATACCGGTATTAATCTTGAATAGAAATCAAAATGGGGCGTAGCCAAGTGGTAAGGCAACGGGTTTTGGTCCCGCGACTCGAAGGTTCGAATCCTTCCGTCCCAGACCACTTTCTTTAAGAATCTTCTTTCCGATACTCTTTTTAGTCTAATTCAAAAAGGGACTATTTGATTGAATTCTAATCAATCAATTTCAATATGATAATGATAATGTGCCCAATTACCCAACCCCCTGAATGCCCTATTCAAGAATAAAAAGGATTTGATTATCGGATCTAAAGTGATAACCATTCAAAAATCACAATGGTAAAAGGCATGGGTTCACGAATTGCAGAATCAAATACGCTAAGAATACGAATCGAGTGCTTATTTTACCAGTTCTGTTTTGAGTATCAAAAAACGAGAAAAGTCATATGTGATTACCTCCATAAGTAGGTATTATTGGAAAAAGATAATACCTTTTAGATAAATATACATATAAATATAGGATGGTGAACGCTACAATGAACGAAGGAAGTGCATCTCTGGTATTTTTAACATAAGTTTTAACATAAGTTGAGAAGATCGTTTATTGAAATTTTGAAATTTGTTTTGCGGGTAGATACCCAAAAGTAATCTATTCAGATTTCGCCCGGAACACTTACAAGTCAAAAAGAACCACAATAGATTATGGATTTATTGGAATCGGAGACATAGTCAATAGTTAATTTACAGTTTTCTTTGTTTCAATTCTGGACCCTTCTTTAGTTCAATCTAAAATTTTCATATTTTCAATTTATATATCATCTAAAATTTGTCTATTTTAGCCAAAATTATGAAGAAAAAGCGAAACAAAAAGATTTATTTTTGACGAATTAAAGAAAAAATTCTTATTATTTCGACACAAGAAAAGGTGTTTTCCGCCTTATTTCTTGTGTCGAAGATTAGTAAGATAGATAATCTCTTGTTCCCTTTATTTCAATTGCTTTATATTCCCTTACTATAGTACTTATTTTATTCAAATAGATTCAATTATAGAATAAGGAAGAGAAAACTCTTGATGGATTTCGTGGCATTTCAAATTTTACAATAATGACATAGCCACCCCAAGTCAATAACAAAGAAGGGTAAAAAAGTAAAAAGGAAGCAAAATCCTTTTCATTTTTATTCGTTCAAATTATCGTTTTTTATCATATAAAATATAAACTAATATTCATGGATCTAGAAATTCATTTCGGATAATTGAACCTTCTCAAACTGTTTCTTTTTAAGAACCAAAAAGATTTGTGCTAGAATAACAGATACCAAGAAGAAAAAAAGGCCTTGGACACGTGCTGTATCTTGAAGTACGATTTCCCCATCTCCCTGGCCAAATCCACCCACGTTTGGATTACTCGTTAATGGTTGATCAAGTTTAATGGATTCGCCCTCTGAAACAAGAAGTTCTGGGCCTGGCGGTATAATATCAACTACCTGAGGGCCATCGGATGCTTGCGCTATAGTGATTTCATAGCCCCCTTTTTCTTTACGTAAAATTTTGCTTATTATACCCGATGCTGTAGCATTATAGACTGTATTGTTACTCTTGCTCCCATCAGGATAAATTTGACCTCTTCCCCTGTTTCCACCTACATATATAGGATATTTTAAGAAGTGGGCCTCCTTCGTAGTAGCGGGGTCCGGAGAAAGAATAGGGAAAGTAATTTCTCGATATTTCTGACCTGGAATCGGACCTATCACAAGAATATTTTTTTTAGTGGGGCGATAACTCTGAAAAGAAAGATTGCCCATCTTTTCTTTCATCTCGGGAGAAATACGATCGGGGGGAGCTAATTCGAATCCCTCAGGTAAAATAAGAACAGCTCCCACATTCAACCCGCCCTTTTTACCATTAGCCAGAACTTGTTTCTGTTGCATATCATAGGGAATTCTAACAACCGCTTCAAATACAGTATCGGGAAGCACTGCTTGTGGAACCTCGATATCAACAGGCTTATTAGCTAAATGGCAATTAGCACATACAATACGCCCAGTAGCTTCGCGCGGATTTTCATAACCCTGTTGTGCAAAAATAGGATATGCATGCGAAATGGATGCCCAAGTTATTATATATATCAGGATCGATGCCGAAATGGATCGAGTCATCTGTTCCTTTATCCAAAAAAAGGTATTTTTAGTTTGCATGGTCCAATCATTGATTCCCGAAAATTTCTACAATAAATTTGGTAAGTTGCTAGTATAGTTACCTATCCATAATTCTGCTATCGTACTGGAAAAACATGCCTGGAATACAATCTTGGATGGGTAAAAATATAAAGAGTGTGTGAAATTTTAAATGATTTTCAATGAATTGTTTGGATATGAAGTAATAAACATTATGATTGGATTCCAGTTGGTGGAGCCTTCTTTAGTCATTCAGTGAATGATAAATAACTACAAGTGATGGAGATACACTATTTAAATAAGAGAAGATCCAATATTTAAAAAAAGTATCTAGAATGACTGGAAAAGTTGAAACAAGACCAGAAATAATTTGTTCATTATGAGCAAATCCAAAATCTTTGTAGACAAAGCGAATAAGAAGTTCCCAACCATGGGGCGAGTGGAATCCAATACAAAAATCCGTTAATAAAAGAATAGAAAAAGCTTTGATTGTGTCACTTAAGTTATAGAGGCATTCTCGTACCCACGAATTGAAAATGATAAGTTGTTCATTCCCCAGAATGGAATAACCTGTTAGAATAGTGAAACATATTATATTTGTTGAGAAGTGCAAAATGGTTTGGATATTACCCTCATTATGCATTCTGACCAATTGTATTGTTTCTTTATGGATTCCTATATTTTGAATAAGTTTTTCAGGGTATTCCTGTATGAGCTCGTCAAAACGCAAGAGTTCTTCTAATTCTTTGAATTCTTCTAGAACGTTGTTTTCTTGAATATCGCTCAAAAAATTCTCGGGTTGTCTAGTATTCCACCAATTAGTAACCCAAGATTCCAAACTCTTATTAAATGAGACAGAGATGCACGATGGCAAAAAGACTAGAAATGCAAGATATCGGAGGGGGGTAACTTCTTTCTTTTTTGGCATTTTAAATCCGTGAATTGTTATTGAAGCTGCCAGATTTATCAATCCTAGCCAACTCAATATTGTGATAAATCATATCATTATATTTTGACTCGAATGAATATTCTGAAAAAGGGAAGTTAAGTTATATAAAAACGCCTCTGTACTTTCCGCGTCCTCAAAACTTATTAGCCTTTCCGTTCGCAGTTTATTTCAAAATACTTCAATGGGTACACGTAAGAAATACGCCAATTCAGCAGCTTTTTGTTCAATTTCTCGTGGAGTCAAATTTTCATCAGTACGAGTCAAGGGAACGGCACCCTGGCCTCGGATTTCCATATAAAGAACACGACGGGAAAAAAGCCCCTCTTTAACCTCTATTCTAATCGACTGGATATCTCTGATGAGAAATCGAAGGAAAATGCGACGATTTATTCCAGGAAATCCCCAACGAAAAATACACACAATTCCTTCTTTTCTATCAAATCGATCATAACCACTACCTATATTCCATGAAATTGTGCACCACAAATAAGAGCTAATGAACAGACCAGCGATCCCATAGAAAGACATCACAATCCCTTGGGGAAAAAAAAGGATTTCTTGAGATGGAAATAAGGCTAT